CCCCTACCACAGGTGGGGTGACGGCTAGTTTTGGTATGTTGGGAGATATCATTATTGCCGAACCCAACGCTTACATTGCATTTGCGGGTAAAAGAGTAATTGAACAAACATTGAATAAGACAGTACCTGAGGATTCACAAGTGGCTGAATATTTATTCCATAAGGGCTTATTCGATCCAATCGTACCACGTAATCCTTTAAAGGGCGTTCTGAGTGAATTATTTCGGCTACATGCTTTCTTTCCTTTGAATCAAACTTAGATTAAGTAGAGCCGTAGAGTAGAGTCTTAATTTAATAATTTATTTAATATTAATAAAACGGAATCAATTTTTTGAAATGAAAATTATTAAATTATAAGACAAGAACAAGAAAATAACTAATATTATGAATAATAAAAAGGTGGATTATCATACATATATTTCGTGTAGAAACATGTAGAAAGGTGAATAAGTCCGTTTATTTACATATTTTTTATTTACACATTTATTGAATTTTTTAATAAATATTTATTAAAAAAATACTTATATTAAAACATATACTTATATATTCCTTATTTAAGTATATACTCACTTAGGTATACTTAGTATAATATAAGTATAATATAATATTTATATAAATATAATTATTATATATGAATTATAAGATATCTTTATAACAATATAAGGTTAAAATAAAAATATTAATATAAAACAATAAATAAAAATAACAGGTACAAATATTAAATCGAGGTACCCATTCAATGATAACTCTCAACAACTTTCCCTCCATTTTTGTGCCTTTAGTAGGCTTAGTATTTCCGGCAATTGCAATGGTTTCTTTATCTCTTCATGTTCAAAAAAACAAGATTTTTTAGATACTATAGGGACAAATCTTATCCATTTTTTTTTTGAAACTGATTTGGATCATAACACCCATATCTATTTAGTAGAATATGGTATAACATGTTGCTTCTTTCGAGCATAAGCTCTTATGTATGTGTAAACATGATATATGGGTAAATTCATTTTTCAAATGGATCGGCATCGGGAAGAATTTCGGAAACGTAAAGTCAATATATCTATATATATGTGGATAGCTATAGGAAATCGTATGAAAGAGATGTTATTATTTTAGTTTGGATCTAAGCAATTCGATGAATTATTCTTAAAGGTTCACATCATAGTAGTGCTGGTTGATGAAAGTTACTTCGGAAACAAAAAAAGTAAAATCCAATTTATTTTTGTTATTTTTCCAATTCCAATAAAATGCAACTAGGTCTAGTGAGAATATGAGTTGGCGATCAGAACGTATATGGATAGAACTTATAGCGGGATCTCGAAAAATAAGTAATTTCGGCTGGGCCCTTATTCTTTTTTTAGGTTCATTAGGGTTTGTATTGGTTGGAACCTCCAGTTATTTTGGTAGGAATTTGATATCTTTATTTCCTTCTCAGCAAATCCATTTTTTTCCACAAGGGATCGTGATGTCTTTCTATGGGATCGCGGGTCTTTTTATTAGTTCCTACTTGTGGTGCACAATTTCGTGGAATGTAGGTAGTGGTTATGATCGATTCGATATAAAAGAGGGCATAGTGTGTATTTTTCGTTGGGGATTCCCTGGAAAAAACCGTCGCATATTCCTCCGATTCCTTATGAAAGACATTCAGTCCATCAGAATAGAAAATAAAGAGGGTCTTTTTGCTCGTCGGGTCCTTTATATGGAAATCAGAGGCCAGGGGGCCATTCCCTTGACGCGTACTGATGAGAATTTGACTCCACGAGAAATTGAGCAAAAAGCTGCTGAATTGGCCTATTTCTTGCGCGTACCAATTGAAGTATTTTGAAAAAATAAACTGAAGAATTAATACTTTGCAAGAGGGAAAAAACTAAAGAATCCTCTTTTTTTTCTATACCATAAGTTAACGGAAGTTTCTTCCGAACGCTTATTCGAGCCAAAGTAAACGTATACGAAACAACCCTAAAACGAAAATTTTTGTGTCCATAATTTTTTTTTTTCGAAATATTTGATATTTTTTTTAATAGAACAGGAGTTCTTTCGTCTCGAAATCCGACTAATATTAATTTGAAGTGGGCTCTTTCTTATTCTATTTCTGTATTCTTTCTAGATTCAAGGACTAACCGCTATACTGCATCACAAATAAAAACTCTGAAATAGATTAATGGGCTAGATGACTTGAAATATAACTTATGCTTGATAGAAATATTAGTATCATATAGAGTCGACGCATGGGGTGAGTTCATTAAAACTTCAAAAATTCACAGACGAAAAAATGGCAAAAAAGAAAGTATTCATTTCCCTTCTATATCTTGCATCTATAGTATTTTTGCCTTGGTGGATCTCTCTCTCATTTAAAAAAAGTCTGGAATCTTGGATTACTAATTGGTGGAATATTAGGCAATCCGAAATTTTTTTGAATGATATTCAAGAAAAGAGTATTCTAAAAAAATTCATAGACTTAGAGGAACTCCTTCGTTTGGAGGAAATGATAAAGGAATACCCGGAAACGCATTTACAAAAGCTTCGCGTTGAAATCTACAAAGAAACGATCCAATTGATCAAGATGCACAATGAGGATCGTATCCATACAATTTTACACTTCTCGACAAATATAATCTGTTTCGTTATTCTAAGTGGTTATTCTATTTTAGGTAATGAAGAACTTGTTATTCTTAACTCTTGGGTTCAAGAATTCCTATATAACTTAAGCGACACAATAAAAGCTTTTTCTATTCTTTTATTAACTGATTTATGTATAGGATTCCATTCGCCCCACGGTTGGGAATTAATGATTGGCTCTGTCTACAAAGATTTTGGATTTGCTCATAATGATCAAATTATATCCGGTCTTGTTTCTACTTTTCCAGTCATTTTAGATACAATTTTTAAATATTGGATCTTTCGTTATTTAAATCGTGTATCTCCTTCACTTGTAGTGATTTATCATTCAATGAACGACTGAAAAATGATCGACCGACCTAATTAGAATATTTGGTACTTTGTACATAAGCAAAACATTCAAAATTGTACTTACTACCCAGCCAAGCGATTTCTCCAATATTTCAGAAAAATGATTTCATTAAATAGCAAAATTATAGATAGGGAACTCTACTAGCGACCTACCTAATTTTATTGTAGAAAATTTCGGGATCAATGATTGGACCATGCAAACTAAAAAAACCTTTTCGTCGATAAAGAAAGAGATTACTCGATCCATTTCCGTATCGCTCATGATAATGATATATATAATAACTCAGGCACCCATTTCAAATGCCTATCCCATTTTTGCACAGCAGGGTTATGAAAATCCACGAGAAGCAACTGGCCGTATTGTATGTGCCAATTGCCATTTAGCTAATAAACCCGTGGATATCGAGGTTCCACAAGCGGTACTTCCGGATACTGTATTTGAAGCAGTTGTTCGAATTCCCTATGATCTGCAAGTGAAACAAGTTCTTGCTAATGGTAAAAAAGGAGCTTTGAATGTAGGGGCTGTTCTTATTTTACCCGAGGGGTTTGAACTAGCCCCCCCCGATCGTATTTCGCCTGAGATTAAAGAAAAGATAGGAAATCTGGCTTTTCAAAGTTACCGCCCTACTAAAAAAAATATTCTTGTGATAGGTCCTGTTCCTGGTCAGAAATATAGTGAAATCACCTTTCCTATTCTTTCCCCGGACCCCGCTACTAAGAAAGATGTTCACTTCTTAAAATATCCCATATATGTAGGCGGGAACAGAGGAAGGGGTCAGATTTATCCCGACGGGAGCAAGAGTAACAATAATGTTTATAATGCTACAGCAGCAGGTATAGTAAGCAAAATCATACGAAAAGAGAAAGGGGGGTACGAAATAACCATAGTGGAGGCATCGGATGGGCGTCAAGTGGTTGATATTATCCCTCCAGGGCCGGAACTTCTTGTTTCCGAGGGCGAATCCATCAAACTTGATCAACCATTAACGAGTAATCCTAATGTGGGTGGGTTTGGTCAGGGGGATGCGGAAGTAGTACTTCAAGATCCATTACGTGTCCAAGGACTTTTGCTCTTCTTGGCATCTGTTATTTTGGCACAAATCTTTTTAGTTCTTAAAAAGAAACAGTTTGAGAAGGTTCAATTGTCCGAAATGAATTTCTAGATCCGCGGATTTTTCAACATCAAGCTCTAAAAAGAAACAAACTCTTGTTGGCAATTATATTATGTAATAATTATATTATGTAATTGTGTATGATCAAAAAAATTTTGTTTGTTTCTTTTTTTTTCTACCGGATTTCGGGAATTACTTATACCGGTCATGATATGTATATTGTGAAGAAGACTATTTTATTTTACTTATCTCTTCTTTGTTTTTTCAATCCAAATCGAAGTGATATAGAATGAATCAGTAGTTTTCTATTCGAATAGAATCAAAACAAAAGATAAATAAGCGTAAAATAGAAACCAAAGTATAAATGAAAGGAACAAAGGGTTTTATTTTAGGGGGGGGGGGGTTGTTCGTCTCCTAGTCCTTGACACAAGAAAAGGGATTTTCCCCAACCCCTTCTTGTGTCGAATTAATAATGATTCTTGATCCTGTTCGTCAAAAACGACTATTCGTAGTTTCCATTTTTTTCTCGGTTTATCATAACCTTTTTTCGATTTATCATGTTAAGTAGTGGACAAACAAAAATATAGGTAAATTTATTGAACAAATACAAATAGAACTTCTTCAAGTTCAATGAACTTCTAAAATAGAAAAAAGGAAATTTTTATTAGATTAAATAGAGTAAGGTTCTATTTTATTAGTATAGAAAGGGTTTGCATGATACCTAATCGATATAAATCTATATATAGAACTATAGAATTGTGAGTCATACTAAAAGGGGAAATTGAGTGATTACTTCTTTGTTTTCATTTTGAAAGTATTCACAGATACCTTCGAGTAAAAGATTTTCTGAATCAATTAATGAAGTGGATTTTTCAAAAACATCAATCATAAGAAAAAGTGGATTTTTTTTGAAATATTTAT